AATATTACTACTTAAACCATTTAAATAATTTAAATTTTTATTTTTTTTTTAAATATTCATTAATTAATTTTAAATTTAAATGAAAAGGGTATAAAATTGTTCTAAAAGAAGGTTTTTTAAAAAAAATACCAATTTTTTTTTTTTTATTTCTATGTAAATATGCAGTTGTTAAGGGTTTTGAAGGTTTTTGTTCACCTAAAATATAATAAATATTATTTTTTCTATCCAAATAATTTTTATATTTATAAAATCTACTAAATTGATCTTTTTTTCTATAATTTTTTTTTTTTTGCATATTTTATTTATTTTTAATAATTTTAATAATATCACCTTTTTGTAATAAAAAATTAGGTTTACTTATAATTTTATTATTAATTTTAACTTTTTTATGATTAATTAATTGTTTTGCTTGAAAAATTGTTTTTACTAATTTTAATCTTACTAAATTTATATCTAAACGACTTTCTAATAAAATCATAAAATTTTGAAATATGTTTATTTTGTTATTTTTTTTAGATAATTTTTGAAATATATTTTTTAATTGATATTCAGGAATACAACCATAAAAATTTTGAAATTGTTGTTTTTCGAATAATCGTTTTTGAAAAAATTTTTTACGTTTTTCCGGTTTTATTTCTTTTCTATATCTTAATCTTTTTTTAAATAAATTCCATTTTTTAGATTTTAATTTTAACAAGTTTAAATTTTTATGAATATTTCTGTTATTTTGAAAACATATTTTATTTCGTGGATTTAATTTATTCATATATTATTAAAAAATTTTACGTAATAAATACATTAAAATATATATTGATTGAATATTTTTAAAATTTGTTATTATAGGATAATCTATATTTTTTATTGTTTGACTTGTATTTATTAATGAAATAGTTGGTATTTTTAAAGTATAAATTTCTTGATTTAAAAAAGTATCTTTTATTGAACTTTTAACAATTAAAATTAATTTTATTTCATTTTCTTTAATTAAATAATTAATAATTTTATTAAAATTATTATTTTTAATTTTATTTGTAATTAAACCATTTATCCATTCTTTATTAAAAAAAATAATATTAGAATTTTTTTTAATAAAGGCTGTAGTAAATAAAAATTGAATTTCCTTTGAATTTCCGATTATTAAAATTTTTTCTTTTTTTTGAATTATATGTTTTATTAATTTAAAAATACGTTTTAAAACATATGAAACATTTTTTAAATTAATTATAGTTCTATCATGTCTAATTCCATAAATAAATGGTAATATTTCTTTATTTGTATAATTTAAAGATTCACCATACATATTTTTTGATTTAAATAATAAATTTAATAAAATATTATTATTATTATCTTTTTTTTTTTGTATCATATTTAATTATTTTTTACCTTTTTTACCTTCTTTTTGTAAAATTTTTTCATTTTTTAATAATAAACCTTTACCTTTATAAGGTTCAGGTTTTTTATATTTTTTTACAGAATGTACAAATTGATTTAAAAATATATAATCTATACTATTAAAAATTAATATATTTGTTTGAACAATAATGTTAATATTATTCGGTATTGGTATAATTATATTATGACTAAATCCTAATTTTAAAATTAGATTTTTATTTTCAATCATTACTTTAAAACCTATGCCTTTTAAAAATAAATTAATTTTAAAACTTTGTAAAACACCTTTTATTTTTAGTTGAATTAATTTATTATATAAATTTATAATACTTTTTTTCTTTTTGTTAAAATTAAAATTTATTAATAATTTATTTTTTTTTAAAAAAAAATAAATATTATTAATAAATTTTAATGATAATAAACCTAAACTTGTTTTAAAAAAAATTGTTTTATCTTTACTAAAGATTTTTATTTTTTTGGGAAAAATATAAATTTTATCTATAAAAAATAACTGAATATTACCTATTGAACTGTTAAAAAAAATTATATTTTTATTTTTTTTAGTTTTTTTTAATATTTTAATCATAATTTTTTAAAAAATTTTACAAATTAATTCACCACCTACATTTAATTTTTTAGCTTGTAAATCAGTTAAAATACCCATAGATGTTGAAATAAGATATAATCCTGTTTTTCTTTTATATAAATTTTTATTAGTTATATATAAACGTTTTCCTGGTTTTGATAATCGTTTAAGTTCCTTAATAACTGGTTTATTGTTTTTATATTTTAAATATACATCTAATTGATTTTTTGAATTTAATTTATAACTTTTTATAAACCCTTCTTTAGTTAAAATATTTAAAATATTCATATTTTGTTTTGAATTATGTTCTATTATTTTTGACTTTTTTGCTAAGTAACCATTTTTTATTTTTGAAAATAAATTTGAAAGAGTATCTGTTATAATCATATTTATTTACCAACTATATTTTGAAACACCTGGTAAAAAACCATTTGATGCTAATTTACGTAATTGAATTCTCGAAATTTTAAATAATCTATAAATACTTCTAGAGCGTCCAGTTAAAACACATAAATTTTTAATTCTAGTAAGTGATGTATTTTGATGAAAAAAAAACCATTTTTGTTGTAATTTCCATCTTAATGTTTTTTCAATATTAAAATTTTTTGAAATAATTTTTAATGTTAATCTATTTTTTTCAAAATTTTTAAATAAATAACGTTGTTTAATATTTTTTTTTATTTTTTTTTGCATGAATTTAATTTATATATTAAAATAAATATGGAGATAATTGGATTCGAACCAATAACCTTATATTTGCAAAACATATATTCTACCAATTGAAATATACCCCCAATAAGTGTATTGAGATTTGAACTCAAGACTCTCGGATTAAAAGTCCGGTGCTCTACCAACTGAGCTATACACTTATTTAAAAATTAATTAAAAATAAAAATTTTTTTAAATAATAAAAATTTTTGATTTAAAAAAAAATTGATTTTTTTTTTTAAAAAAAGATTAAAAATTGGTGTTTTTTCTATTTTACTTTTTTCATTTTCTTTATAAATTGATAATTTTTTTATAAAAAATAATTTAAAATTAAAACAAAAAGTTTTATAAAAATTATTAAAAAAAAAAATAATATTATTTTTTTCAAAATTAATTTGATTTTTTTTTTTAATATCAAAGATAATTTTTTTTTTTCTAAATTTTAAATTATAACAAATTTTAGGTAAAAAAAAATACGTAATAAAAAAATAAAAATTAAAAAAATAAAATAAAAACCAAGAAACTTGATTAAAAAATGAAAATTGATCGAATTGTGGCATAATTTAATAAAAAATTTTATTTTTCAACATATAATTATTTTGAAAGAACACTTTTTATTTCTTATTTTTTTTCTTAATTTTTAAAATATTTTTAATATAAGAAATTCTAGATAATTTTTTTTTTTTTTGATTTAATATATTTGTATTAATCATAAAATTTATATATTTTAATTTATAACAATTAATTACTAGTGTTGAATTAATTTTTTTTTTATAAAATCTTTTTTTATTAGATTTATTAAAATAATTTTTTTTTTTATAATTTAAAAAATTATTTAAATTAAAAGGTTTCATAGTAAAAATAAAACCCAAAATAGAAATAAAAATTTTTTTATTATTCCAATTTCCACCTAATAAACGTCCCTTAATTACCTTAATTATATTATTTTGGTTTTTTAAAATATTTGTAAACATTATTTTATTAAATTGATAAATAATATTATATGTTAAATCGTAATTAAATAATAAAACATTTTCATATTTTAAAGCTATTGTTGAAATTTTACCTATTTTTATTAAAGTAAACGGTAAATAAATATTTTCATAATTATTAAATTCTATTACATATGATTCTAAATTTAAATTATTATATAAAATTATATTTTCAAAAAATATATTTTTTAATTTAAATTGATTTTTTTTTAAAGTATTATTTTTTAAAAATTGTTGATAATTTACTAAATTATTAATTTTTTGTTTTTTCAATTTTTTCATTAAAAATTTTTTAAATTAGGCTTAGTAGGATTTGAACCTACAACTATACCGTTATGAGCGGTATGCTCTAACCAATTAAACTATAAGCCTAATTATTTATAAATAAATTTTGTTTTAACTGGTAATTTATTTGAACTCGCTTTTAAAATTTTTTTTGCATTTTCTAATGAAATACCGCTTATTTCATATAAAATTTGTCCTTTTTTTACTTTTGCAACCCAAAAAGAAACTGAACCTTTCCCCTTACCCATACGGTTTTCGGTAGGTTTTGTTGTTATAGGAGTATTAGGAAAAACTCTAATCCAAAGAAATCCTAATCTTTTCATTTTTCGAATAATTATTCGACGAGTTGCTTCAATTTGTTTTGCACTTAAATAAGTTTCTTTTAAAACTTTTATTGCATATTTACCATAAATAATTTTATTACCTTTTGTTGTAGTACCTATAAGTTTACCTTTAAATTGTTTTTTATATTTAGTTTTTTTTGGAAATAACATAATTAAAAAAATTTTATTTTTTTAAATTTAGTGGGGTTTTTAACGGTTTAAAAAAAATCCATAATTTTATACTACAAATGCCTGATGGTGTTTTAAATTCATTAAAATGGTATTTTATATTATAGTCTAAAGTATTTAAAGGAATTTTACCTTTTTGAAAAATTAATTTTTTTTTTCGTTTTGATTTATTTAAACGTCCTTTAAATTGTAAACGATAACCAATAAAATTGGAAAACATTTTAAAAAATTCTTGAAACATATTATCTATATTATTTATAAATTTTTTATGTGTTTTTTTTTTTTCCAATGTTTGTTTAATATAATATGTTATTATATTAATATTTTTAGTATAAAAAGAATAACTAAAATTATAAATCATTTTTTTAATCTTTTTATTAATTCTATTATTTTTTTTTAATTTTTTAAAAATTATTTTTAAATTTTTTTTTAAATTAAAAAATTCAAAAAAATGAATATTTTTAATAAATAATTTTATTTTATTATTAGGATAATATAAATTTAAATGATTTATAATTTTATTATAAGATAATTTATAATATTTTGTTCGATTTTTTTGTATATAAATATATATATTTATATTATTTGACGTTTTTATTATATTAATTTCTATTAGTTTTAAATTTTTATAATTGAAAATATTATTGAAATATTGTTTAATATCTAAATCAAAATGTAATAAATTTGAATATTCATTATCATTTACAATCCATTTTGAATTCCAATTTTTTTTTTTTTTTAACCGTAAACTAATTGGTATAATTTTTTGACCCATAATTTATTTTTTTTTTTTATATATATGTTTTTTTCGTGTATTTATAAATTCACCAAATTTAAAACCAATCATTTTATCTTTTATTATTAAATTAATAAAAATTTTACCATTATAAACACTTACAGAATAATTTTTATATTCAGGTAATATTATTAAATTTTTATTAGTAATTTTTGTCCATTGTTTTTTTTTTAAAAAATTAACTTTAAAAAACGGACCTTTATATTGACTTCGAGACATAATTTTATTGAATAATTAATTTTTTATTTTTTTTTCGTGTAGGTTTTCCTTTAGTTATTTTACCTTGAGGTGTTACTGAAGATCTACCACCACTTGTTTTACCTTCTCCCCCACCATGAGGATGATCAACAGGATTTTTAGCTACTCCACGTACCGAAGGTCTTTTATTTAACCATCTTGAACGTCCTGCTTTACCTAATTTAATTTTTTTATGATTAATATTAGAAACAACACCTAATGTAGCATAACAAGTTAATAAAATTAATTTTAATTCACCCGAATTTAAACGAATTTTAGCATATTTATTATTAATTTTTTGAATTAATTGTGCTGACGTACCTGCACTTCGAATTAATTTCCCTTTTGATTTTGGATATAAACTAATATTATGTATTAAACTACCAATAGGTATATTTTGTAAAGGTAAGGCATTACCTATTTTTAATTCAGCATTTGGTGTACTTTTTATATATTGATTTAATTTTATACCTTCAGGGGATAAAATTAAATAAGATTGTAAATTATTTTTAACATAAGCAACATGAGCTGATCGATTTGGATCATATAAAATTTTAAGTACCGAACCTTCAATATTATTAGATCTATTAAAAGTAATTTTTCTATATAAACGTTTATGACCACCTCCTCTGTGTTTTACTGTTATTTTACCTTGATTATTTTTACCGTTAGCACGTTGAAAACCTTTTGTTAAAGATTTAATTTTAAATTTTTGTGTTAAATTATTTTTTTTTAATAAAACTGTTTGTCGTTGTGAAGGTGTTATGGGATTTATTTTTTTTTCTATCATTTTATATGGTATATAGATAAAATCTATTATGTTATATATTTTTAATAAAACAATTTCAAATTCTAAAAGTATTATTTATTCATTAACTATATTATATGGTATTAATAAGTTTCAATCTTTAAAAATTTGTAAAAATATAGGAATTAATCCTAAAATCACTCTTAATAAACTTAAAAACAACCACGTAAACCGACTTATTGTTTATATTAATAAAAATTTAAAAGTTGAACAATTTTTAAGAAAAGAAAAAACTGAAAAATTAAATAATTTATTAGAAATTAAAAGTAATCGTGGAATTAGACAAAGTCAAGGGTTACCTGTTAGAGGACAACGTACACATACAAATTCAAAAACGTCTAAAAAATTAAAAAAAATTTTTATTCAAAAAAAAATATCAGTCAACAAACGTCCTTTTAAAGGAAAAAAAAAACAAAAAAAATAAAATTATTATTTTATGAATAAAAATAAATTTAAATCTAATTTTAGAAATAAATATAAAGTTAAAAAAAATTCCAAAAAAAATCCTTTGATTTTAGCTAATTTACATATTATTGCTAATTTAAAAAATACTATTATTAGTTTAACAAATTATAATGGAAATCTTTTAAAACAATGGTCTACAAAATCATTAAAAAAAACACGATTTAAAAAAAATACTCCTTATAATGTTCAATTAATTGTTAATAAAATTAATAAATATATTCAATTAAAAAAAATAAAAAAAATAAAAATTTATTTACACGGTACAGGTTTAGGTAGATATAATGTTTTAAAAAATTTAAAAAAAAAATATATTAAAATAAAATATATTTTAGATAGAACAGTAAAACCTTTCAATGGTTGTAGATTAAAAAAAAAAAAAAGACGTTAAATTTGGATAGATGATCGAGTGGTTTAAGGTGTCAGTCTTGAAAACTGAAGTATGTAATAATACCGTGGGTTCAAATCCCACTCTATCCTTTAAAAAGCTAGAGACGGATTTGAACCGTCATTAAAGGATTTGCAGTCCTTTACATTACCATTATGTTATCTAGCCAAGATATTAAATTATAATATATATATATATGCATAAAAACAAAAAATTTTTTATCTATAAAAATAAAATTATTTTAACAAACGGATCTTCTATAAAAATAACATCTAATAAATATTTTAAAAATTATCAATTAAATTCAAAAATTTTTAAAGAAAAAAAAATGATTTCTAATTTAAATTTTAATTTAAATAAATTAAATTTTTTTAAAAAAATAAATTAATATTTATATTTATTTAAATATATATAAATATATATAAAAATTTCAAATAAAATAAAAAAAAATAAATAAATTAATAAAAAATTTAATATATCCGGAGGTGTAATTAAAGAATTTAATAATATTATTTTTAAATAAAAAAATTTTCTAAAATTAATAATTATTTTAATTTTAAAAAAATTATTAAAAATTAAATAAATTAATAAAAAAAAATAAATAAATATTATAAATATATAATAAAATGAAGAAAAAATAAAATTAAAATAATTATTAATTTTAGGTTCAAAATAAATAGTTAAAATATAAAAATTCGAAAAATTTAAATTTAAAAAAAAATTCCAAATATTAGGAATAATATGAGTAAAAATTAAATTTATTATAAATAAATTAAAAAATAAAAAAAAAAAATAAAATTTTAAAAAAATAAAATTTTCAAATTTATATAATCCTTTTGATAAAAAAAACCAAATTAATAAAAAACTTAATTGAATTGTAATAAATGTTGATATAAAAATTGATATAAAAATATTAGTACTAAAAATTTCAGTAATATTTGTAAAAATAAAATATTTTAACATATTTTTATTAAGTAAATTATTAACTAATAAATAAATTAATTGATCAGAAAAATAATAAGAAATTATAAAAAGATAAAGAAAAGTAATTAAAATAATTAAAAAATTATATTTTAATTCAAAAAAATGTAAATGTAAATAAGTTATTATTTTATTTTTTTTCATAGATTTATTTAGCCTACTTGGTGAAATTGGTAAACACGATAGATTTAAAATCTATTCCCATTAAAGGGTTATTGGTTCAAGTCCAATAGTAGGTATTTAATTTAAAATCAAAGTGGTGAAATTGGTAAACACATTACACTTAGAATGTAAAGCTTATATGCAATAAGGGTTCAAATCCCTTCTTTGATACTTCTTAAAAGATATATTTTTTTTAAAAAAAAAAATAATCTAAATTAATGTAAAAATATTTTTATATTTAATATTTTAGTAATTAAATATTTTTGATTTTAAAGTTGAAAGAAAATAATATTAAAAAAAATATATTCTTATAGTGAAAAAAAATTCATATTTTATTCTAATTTATTCAAAAAATATGATTGAAATATATATTAACAATATAAAATTAAAAGTTAATAAAAATTTAACAGTATTACAAGCTTGTAATAATTTTAAAATTGAAATACCAAAATTTTGTTTTCAAGAAAATTTACAAATTGCAGGTAATTGTAGAATGTGTTTAGTTGAAATTGAAAATTCTCCAAAACCGGTAGCTTCATGTGCGATGCCTTTAATGCCAAATATGAAAATATTTACAAATACACCTTTAGTTCAAAAAGCAAGAGAAAGTGTTTTAGAATTTATTTTAATTAATCATCCATTGGATTGCCCTATTTGTGATCAAGCTTCTGAATGTGATTTACAAGATCAAACAATGATTTTTGGTTCTGATCGTAGTCGTTATTTTTTTGAAAAACGCGGAGTAGAAGATAAATATTGTGGTCCTTTTATTAAAACTATTATGACCAGATGTATTCATTGTACGCGTTGTGTAAGATTTGCAAATGAAATTTGTGGAATTGATGGTTTAGGAACTACAGGTAGAGGTAATAAAACTGAAATTAATTTTTATTATCCTAAAATTTTTACTTCTGAATTTTCTGGTAATTTGGTTGATTTATGTCCTGTAGGGGCTCTAACTTCAAAACCTTATGCATTTAAAGCTCGTTCGTGGGAATTAAAAAAAAAAGAAGGTATTGATATTTTAGATAGTATCGGCTCAAATATTAAAATTGATATTTTTAATAATGAAATTGTACGTATTTTACCTAAAACTAATTTTAATATTAATAAAGAATGGATATCAAATAAAACAAGATATTTTTTTGATAGTTTAAAATATCAACGTTTAAAATATCCATTATTAAAAAATAAAGAAAATAATTTTCAAAAAATTTCATGGTTAACTGCTTTAAATATAATTAATAAAAAATTCATAGAAATTGATAGTTCTCAAATTCAAAGTATTATAGGTGACTTAAATGATTTAGAATCTATTTTTTTATTAAAAAAAAATTTAACTAAATTAGGTATTATAAATGTTCATTATGAAAATTTTTTAAAAAAACAACAAAAAAAAATAAATTCAGATTTAACTTCAAATTTTTTATTTAATAACACTTTAAAATCTATAGAAGAATCTGATCTATGTTTAATAATTGGTAGTGATATTCGTAAAGAAGGTTCTATTTTAAATATTCATTTAATTAATCGTTTAAAAAAAGGAAATTTTAAAATTGCATATATAGGTAATAAAACTAATTTTACTTATCCAATACAACATTTAGGTTTAACTTTTAAAACTTTAATAAATATTTTTTTAGGAAAACATATTTTTTGTAAAGATTTAAAAAAAGCAAAAAAACCTTTAATTTTTATAGGAGAAAATATTTTAAATCAAAAAAATGGTTTTTATTTTTTATCAAAACTTAAAAATTTATATATTTTTCAAAATAATATTAATTTTTTTAATTCAAAAACATCTTTAATTAATTTTTTTGAAATTACTTTTTCAAAATCAAATAATTTTATAAAAAATTCCAAATTATATTATTTATTTAATACAAATTTACAAAATAAATTAAAAATATCTAAAGATAGTTTTGTTATTTATCAAGGACATCATTTTACACAAGATGCTCAAAATTCTAATTTAATTTTACCTGGATTAACTTTTTTAGAAAAAAATGGAATATATATTAATTTAGAAGGTTTAATTCAAAAAAATGAACAAATTTTAAATTTAACTACTAATCAAAGAAAAGATTCTATTATTTTTAGAAATATTTATAAATTTATATTAAAAAAAAATCAATCCCAATTGAATTATTTTTTTAAAATTAATGATATTTTACCCTATTTAGTAAAAAAAAAACTAAAAATTATAAATAATTTTTTTAATACTAAAAAATATTTAAAAATTAATATTAATTTTTTAAATTTATTGATTAAAAATAATTATTATACAAATATATTAGAACAATATTCAAAAATATTAATTAGTTCTAATAAAATTATTAAAAAACAATCAAAAAAAACATTATGATATATACCATTTTAAAATTTTTAATTTTAGTTTTATCTTTATTAATTGCTGTAGCTTATTTTACATTAGTTGAACGTAAAATATTAGCTTCTATTCAACGAAGAAAAGGACCTAATGTTGTAGGTACTTTTGGATTATTACAACCATTAGCTGATGGTCTTAAACTATTTGTAAAAGAAACTATTTTACCTAGTAATGCTGATGTAATTTTATTTATATTTGCTCCTATTTTAACTTTTTTTTTAAGTTTATTAAGTTGGACTGTAATACCTTTAGGTTTTGGTATGTTTTTTACTGAATTAAATATAGGTATTTTATATTTATTAGCAATATCTTCATTAGGTGTTTACGGAATTATTATTGGAGGTTGGTCAAGTAATTCTAAATATTCATTTTTAGGTGCTTTACGATCAACTGCACAAATGATTTCATATGAATTAACTATCGGATTTTCAATTCTTTCAGTAATAGTTTGTTGTAAATCATTAAATTTAATTTCAATTATTTTAGCACAAAAAACAATTTGGTATTGTTTTCCTCTTTTTCCTATTTTTTTAATTTTTTTTATAGCATGTTTAGCAGAAACAAATCGACATCCATTTGATTTACCTGAAGCTGAAGCTGAATTAGTTTCAGGTTATAACGTTGAATATTCTGCAATGGGTTTTGCATTATTTTTTTTAGGTGAATATGCAAATATGTTATTAATGAGTAGTTTAACTACGGTTTTATTTTTAGGTGGTTGGTTAGCTCCTTTTCCTTTTAATATTAAATTTATTAATTTTTTACCAGGATCTTTTTGGTTTAGTATTAAAATATGTTTTTTTGTTATTTTATTTGTAGTAGCTCGAGCTATTTTACCGAGATATCGTTATGATCAATTAATGCGTTTAGGTTGGAAAATATTTTTACCTTTTACTATAAGTTGGTTTTTATATACTTCAAGTATTTTAATAAGTTTTAATTGGTTAATTTAAAAAGTATGAGTATTTTAAATCATTTTATTTTCACTTTTTTTTTATTTTGTCTAGGATTATTTGGAATAATTTTAAATAGACAAAATATTATAATTATTTTAATGTCTATTGAATTATTATTATTATCAATTAATTTAAATTTTATTTATTTTTCAATTTTAATTGATGATATAATAGGACAAGTTTTTTCATTATTAATTTTAACTGTAGCAGCTTCAGAATCTGCTATAGGACTAGCTCTTATGATTGTTTTTTATAAATTATCTGGAAATATTTCAATTTATAAAATAAATTTATTATCTTTATAATAAATTTATTTTATAAATTATACTCATATTTATAAATAAAACTAATTATACAATCTCTTGGATTTGAACCAAGATTTTAAAGCTTAGAAGGCTAATACTCTACCAATTAAGTTAAGATTGTTTTAGTTTTAAATTACAAAGAATTTTTAGAATTTACATTAAAAATAGCATTTAATGAATTTCTTGAAAGTTGTTTATAAATATTTTGTTTAAATTTTTTTTTTCTTTCTTTTTTAGTTAAAGTTACAGCACCAATTAATGCTATTAATAATATAATACCAGAAGCTAAAAAAAAAAAAAAATAATAACTGTATAAAATTTGTCCTATTGTTTCAATATTTGAAATAATATCTAATTGATTAATAAAATTTTTTAAAAAAGGTTTTACATCAACAAATATTTCAAAAGTACCTTTTACACTATGATGTCTAAAAAAAAACAAAGTATTTACTTTTTGATTAAAAAAAGAATTATTTATTAAATGGTAATATGATGTAAATACTTTACTAAACATCGTAAATGTTTCTAAAAAAAAAATAAAACTAATTAAAAAAATAATAGGTAAATAACCAAAATTATTATTAATTTTATTTTTGTTAACTAAAATATTAACATCTAGCATCATAATTACAAATAAAAATAATACAGTAATAGCTCCTACATATATAATTATTAACATTATTGATAAAAATTCAATTTCAGAAATTAATAATAATCCAGTTGAATTAATAAAAACTAATATTAAAAAAAATGCAGAATATATTGTATTCGTAGAATATATTACAAAAATAGCTGAAGTTAAAGCTATTGTTGAAAAAGTATAAAATAAAATTGTTTCAAAATTCATATATTTTTAATAAAATCAATTATAAAATTTTATTTTTTTATTCAATTAATAAAAAAATAAATAAAAATAATAAAATTATTATACTATTAAAATAATATATAATAGAAAAAAAAATAATATTTATTAAAAATATAACACCAATAAACATTAATAATGAATAATGGTAAATATAACCTGTTTGTAATAAAATTATTTTTTGACTAAAAAAAGAAAAAATTGTTGTTAAACCATAAGGACCGCACAGTTCAATTAGCCCTTTATCAATCATTTTATAAGTAAAATTATAACCTATATTTAAAATATATTGATTAATAAATTCATAATAAATTTTATCAAAATACCATTTTCTATTTAAAAAATTATAAAAAGAAACACCATATTTTGAAATTTTTAAATTATATAAAAATTTAAATTTAAAAAAATATAAATAAAAGGAACCAAATAAACCTAAAAAACTTACAATAACTGGTAATATTTTAAAAAATGTTGGCAAAAATTCTGCATCAATCATTTGATTATTTAAAGGATTAATATAAATAGAATTATTCCAAAAATTTGAACCTAATCCAACAAACATATCTTTAGAAAGATAACCAATAAAAATACTACCAAAAGCTAATAAACCTAAAGGAATCCCCATTTCTAAAGGGACATCATGCGCATTTTTAATAATATTTTTATATGCATTTGTTTCCGTTAAAAAAGCAAAAAATATTAAACGAGTTGAATAAAAAGATGTAAAAAAAGCACCAATTGTTCCTAACCAATAAGCAAAATGACCCATTTCACTAAAACTTGCCAAAGCTGCTTCTAAAATTAAATCTTTAGAATAAAATCCACTTAAAAAAGGAAAACCCATTAAAGATAATGAACCTATTAAAAACATTATATACGTAAAAGGTAATATACGTCGTAAACCTCCCATTTTTCTTATATCTTGTTCATCATTCATTGCGTGAATTACAGCACCCGAACATAAAAATAATAAAGCTTTAAAATATGCATGGTTAGATAAATGAAAAATAGCTAAAGGATAATTAGATAAACCACACGCAAAAAACATATAACCTAACTGACTACAGGTAGAATAAGCAACAATTTTTTTAAAATCATTTTGTACTAAACCAACAGTACTGGCAAAAAAAGCTGTAGATGCTCCAATTATTGTCATAACTTTTAAAGAAAAAATTGAATATTCAAATATAGGTGAACAACGTGTTATTAAATAAACACCAGCAGTTACCATCGTTGCTGCATGAATTAAAGCAGATACAGGTGTTGGGCCTTCCATAGCATCAGGTAACCATAAATGTAAAAAAATTTGAGCAGATTTTCCCATAGCTCCTAGAAAAATTAAAATACAAATTACATCTATTATACTTAGAAGATAACTACAAAAATTAAAATAAAAATTTGGAACAAGAGAAATTGCACCAAATGTACTAAAATATTCTATAGTTTTAATATTATAAAAAATGGTTAAAATACCTAATAATAAAATTAAATCACTAATCTTATTAACTAACATAGCTTTAATAGCGGCTTTATTAGCTTGCAAACGAGTAAACCAAAAATTAATTAATAAATATGAACAAAAACCTACACCTTCCCATCCAACAAACATTTGCATAAAATTATCACCAGTAACTAAGATAAGCATAAAAAAAGTAAATAATGATAAATACGACATAAATCTTGATAAATGAGGATCATTTGCCATATATTTTGAAGAATATAAATGAACTAACGTGGATATACTTGTTATTACAATAAGCATTATCATTGTTAAACTATCAAATAAAAAACACCAATTACAATTAAATAAACCACTATTAATCCAATTTGAAATATAAATAAAATATTCATACCCATTTGTAATTGAATTATAAACAATAATTAATGAAAAAATACAACTTAAAAAAGTTGTTAATGTGGTTATAAAAACTGAACCTTCACGTCCAATATAAAAACCAAATAATCCAGCTGCTACTGAACCTAAAAAAGGTAAAAAAATTAACATTAATAATAACATAATTATAAAATAATTGAGAAATATTATATATATAATTTTCTACTTAAATAATAAATAATTTTTAAAAAATAATTTTAATAAAATTTTAATATAAATATTTTTTATAGTATAAAAATTGTTTTTAAACAATTTGTTAAAAATTTTATATTTTTAATTTGTAATAAAATTTTTAGTAAAATCACTTGCTAAAATATTTAATTTTTTATCTAATTCTTTAGAAATTTCTTTTTTACTTAAAATTTCGTCTAAAATAAAAGAATGATTATTTTTAATAAAATTTAACCAATTAAATTCAAAAATTGAAATTTTATCTATGGTAATTTTATCTAAAAAACCACGAACACCTAAATAAATAATTACAATTTGATCTTCAACAGACAAAGGTATATTTAATCCTTGTTTTAACATTTCAGTTAATCTAACACCTCTATTTAATTGTTGTTGAGTAGTAGCATCTAAATCAGAACCAAATTGAGCAAAAGCTTGTACCTCTCTAAATTGAGCTAATTCTAATTTCATAGTACCAGCAATTTGTTTCATCGCTTTTATTTGAGCTGAAGAACCTACACGGCTTACAGATAAACCAACACTAATTGCAGGTCTTTGACCTTCATTAAATAATTCAGTTTCTAAAAAAATTTGTCCATCCGTAATTGAAATTACATTTGTAGGAATATAAGCAGAAACATCACCCGCTTGAGTTTCAATAATAGGTAATGCAGTTAATGAACCACCACCAATTTTTTTATTCATTTTGGCAGCTCTTTCTAATAAACGGGAATGTAAATAAAATACATCACCTGGATATGCTTCTCTACCTGGAGGTCTTCTTAATAATAATGACATTTGTCTATAAGCTACTGCTTGTTTTGATAAATCATCATAAAAAATAACAGCATGTTTTCCATTATCTCTAAAATATTCTCCTAAAGCACATCCTGTATATGGAGCTAAATATTGTAATGGAGCTGAATCTGATGCAGTAGCTGCTACAATAATTGAAAAAAACATAGCATTTTTTTCTTCTAAAGTTTTAGTTAATTCGGCAATAGTTGATCTTTTTTGACCTATACCAACATAAATACAATATAATTGATTATTGATATCTTTTCTTAAATGAGGTTCTCTTTGATTAATAATTGTATCAATTGCGATAGAAGTTTTTCCTGTTTGTCTATCACCAATAATTAATTCTCTTTGACCGCGACCAATAGGGATTAAACTATCGACAGCTTTTAAACCTGTCTGGACAGGTTCTTTAACACTTTCTCGAGGCATAATACCTGGAGCTTTTACTTCAATTCGACTTTCGATTTTACTATTAATTTGACCTTTACCATCAATAGGTTGTCCTAAAGCATCAACTACTCTTCCTAAAACTTCAGGTCCTACAGGTACACTAACAATTGACCCAGTTCTTCTTACAAAATTACCTTCTTTAATTTCTCTATCATTACTAAAAACAACAACTCCTACAACATCAGGTTCTAAATTTAAAGCCATTCCTTTAATGTTGCCGTTATTAAATTCAACCATTTCACCAGCTTGAATTTTCGTTAAACCGTAACATCGAGCAATACCATCACTCATCGAAAGAACAATACCTGTTTCTTGTAAACTTTTTTCATCTTTATATTTTTTAATATTTGATTCCAATATATATGATAATTCAATAGCCATAACGGTTATTAAATTATCATATTTTAAGAATCATAATTAATTTCTAATTATAAATAGAAATTATAATTAGAAATTAATTATGATTATAAAAAATATATATTATATATATATATTTTTTATACCCTTTACGAGAATTGAACTCGTATTTTTGACGTGAAAAGACAATGTCCTAACCGTTAGACTAAAAGGGCTTTTTTTATTTTATTAAACAAAAATATTGTTTAATAAAGAAAGAAAGTACAAAAGTCGATATGAAGTAAGGTTTTTAATACACTCTCATGTATACAACTTTCAAAAATTTTAGGATATAAACCTAATAAGAAAATGTTTGCAATTAAAATTAAATGTATTAAAAATTCACGATAAGTTAAATCATAATAAATTTTTAAAAAAAGATTTTGAATATTACCGTAACAAATCCTATTATAAAATAATAAAGAATAAATAGAGCCTAAAAATAGCCCTATTGTAGAAAAAACAGCTGTTGTTGTATTATCTTCAAAAATTCCTGTTAAGATTAAAATTTCACCTACAAAACTACTTGTACCCGGAATAGCTATATTAGCTAATATGTAAATAAATAATGCTATACAAAATAAAGGCATTGTATGAGCTAAACCACCATAATAGTTAATAAAACGTGTATGATACCTATCGTATAAACAACCTATTGAAAAAAATAATCCACTAGAAACGAAACCATGACTAATCATTTGAATAATACTTCCCTCTAAACCTTGAGTAGTTAAAGAAAAAATTCCTAAAACAATATAATTCATATGAGCAACAGATGCATAAGCAATAATACGTTTTAAATCTGTTTGCCTAATCGCTGTTAATGAAGCATAAATAATTGATATTAAACAAAATACTAAAATATAAGGTTTAAAATATATCGCAGCTTTAGGAAATAAAGGAAGTAAAAATCTAATCATACCATATGCTCCTAATTTTAATAAAATACCAGCTAATAATACAGAACCTGCAGTAGGTGCTTCAACATGCGCTTCAGGCAACCAAACATGAAACGGTAACATAGGAACTTTAACAGCAAAAGCGAAAAAAAAAGCTAAAAAATATAATTTTTCATATGCAAGATTATTATATTTAGTATAATATAATAATTGATAATCTGTAGTACCCACAGTCAATAATAAATGAATAATGGCAATAAGCATAAATAATGAACCTGCTAAAGTATACATAAAAAATAAATATGAAGCTTTAATTTTACGTTCTCTTGATCCCCAAATTCCAATAATAAAAAACATTGGAATTAATATACTTTCAAAAAAAATATAAAATATTAATATGTCTAATACACTAAATGAAATAATTAAACAAAATTCTAAAATAAAATATAAAATAAAATATTCTTTAATATTAATATTAATTGTTTCATAACTAATTAGCATACATATGGGAATCAAAAATGTTGTTAAAATTATAAAAAATAATGAAATACCGTCAATACCTAAACATAAATTAATATTAAATTGATTAATCCATTCAATTTTAAAATAATATTGAAAATGAGAAGCCGATTTATCAAAAAAAATCCATAAAGGTAATGACATTAAAAAAATAAAAAATGACATAAAAATACTAAAATTTTTAATAAATTGTTCATTTCTTAAAAAAAATAATATAATTACTGTCATTAATGGAAGAATAAGTAAAAAAATTAGAATTAATTTAGTAAACATACAAATTGAAGAAAAGTTAAAAAGAGGGCGAAAAATGGGACTTGAACCCATAACTCTTAGACCCACAATCTAACACTCTACCTTTAAGTTATAATCGCCTTCTTTTAAATCTTTCTTAAATAATAGATAAAATTTAAAAAAGGACAAATGATTAAATTATTTAAAGGTAAATATTTTTGATTAAATATTTTTCTTATTTTTAAATAAGAGTAAATATTATTTGAAATAATTAAATAAATAAAATTAAGTTTTTTGATATTAAATAAATCTTTTACTAAATTAAAATTATTATTTCCATATATTATTAAAATAGAACTTTGTCCGTTTAATTTTGGAAAAATTTGATTAGTTAATTTTTTATTTAACATCAATATTTTATAATTATATTTTTTAATATTTTTTTTTAACGATATTATCTCGTTAATATTTAAATCATTATAACGAAAAAAATAAATATATTTATAAATTTTTTTAATTTTTTGTAATTGATTTAATTTATATTTTTTAAAAAAATAAAATTTTTTAAACATATTTTTGTTTTATAATAAATCAGTAAGTAATAAATGATTTTTCTTATTTTTTAATTTATCTATCTATCAATTTCACCAAATACAATATCTAAAGTACCTATAATAGTAACAACATCAGCAATCATATGATTTTTTGCTAGAAAATCTAAAGATTGTAAATGAAAAAATCCAGGAGATTTTATTTTGCATCTATATGGTTTATTGGTACCATCAGAGATTAAATAAACACCATATTCACCTTTTGGGGCTTCAATAACAGTATAAGTTTCCCCACTTTTTACACTAATATTTTCTGAATAATATTTAAAATGATGAATTAATGATTCCATAGAATTTTTAATTTGAATTCTATTTGGATTTGTAATTTTTTTATCATCTAATTTAATAGGACCTTTTGGTATTTTATTAAGTATTTGTACAATCAATCTAATAGATTGTCTCATTTCTTCTATTCTAATCAAATAACGATCATAACAATCCCCATTTGTACCTACAGGAATTTCAAATTCTAATTGATTATAAATTTCATAAGGTTGTGTTTTTCTTAAATCCCATGAAATACCAGATCCACGTAACATTACACCACTAAACCCAAAATTTAAGGCATTTTTAGATGAAATAATCCCAATATCAACTAATCTTTGTTTCCAAATCCTATTATTAGTCAACATTTCTTCAATTTCATCTAATCTTGTATTAAATTGTTCACAAAAAATGTAAATATCATTTAATAAACCTTTAGGTAAATCTTGATTAACACCACCAGGCCTAAAATAAGCTGCATGCATACGTGCACCCGACACTCTTTCATAAAATTCCATTAATTTTTCTCGTTCTTCAAAACCCCAAAAATAAGGTGTCATAGCACCTACATCTAAAGCATGACAACAAATTGCTAATAAATGATTTAAAATTCGTGTTATTTCTGAAAAAAGTACTCTTATATATTGTGCTCTTAAAGGAACATTGCAATTTAATAATTTTTCAATTGCTAAAACATAAGCATGTTCTTGACACATCATGGAAACATAATCTAATCTATCAAAATAGGGTAAGGCTTGTAAATAATTTTTATATTCAATTAATTTTTCAGTTCCTCTATGTAATAAACCTATATGTGAATCAGCTTTTTGAACTACTTCACCATTTAATTCTAAAATTAAACGTAAAACACCGTGAGCTGCTGGATGTTGTGGACCAAAATTTATAGAAAAATTTTTTATTTTTTTTGAAGGCATTTTGTTTATTTATAATTTTTTTTTAATTAAAAGAAATATTTATAAATTAATTTTTCAATAAATATATAGCATATATAGTAAGTAAATATTTTAAACATATTTATTTTTTTATATTATGATTTTTCAAGAGATTTTTAAAAATAATTTTGAACTTATTATTCCCGAATTTTTTTTAACAACTATTTTCTTAATTTTATTATTATATGGAATTTTTTATAAAAAAAATCAAAATAATGAAAAAATTTTGATTTTCAAAAATATTACTACTATAATAATATATTTATTATTAATTCTTTTAATATTAACATTAAATATAACAAATATCTCAAATCCGATATTAAATGGTGTATTAATTATTAATAATTTTACACAATTTATTAAAATTATTTTAATATTATCAACAATTATCTGTTTTTTAATACAACAAAAATATTTAATACAACAAAAAATAAATTTATATGAAGTTCATATATTAATATTAATATCATTATTAGGTTTAATGTTATTAATATCTTCAAATCATTTTATTACTTTATATTTAGCAATTGAACTACAAAGTTTAAGTTTTTATATATTAACATCAACTCAAAAAAAATCAATATTATCTATTGAAGCGGGTTTAAAATATTTTATTTTAGGATCTATTGCTTCAAGTTTTATTTTGTTTGGTTCCTCTATAATTTATGCTATTACCGGTTCTTTAAATTTTAGTAATATTTTTTTAATTTTATCAAATATTAATTTTTTATACAATATTAATATATTAATAAGTTTATCTTATGGATTGATTTTTATTTTAGTTGGTATATTATTTAAAATAGGTGCTGCACCTTTTCATTTTTGGTTACCTGATGTGTATGAAGGTGCTCCAAACAATATTTCAAGTTTTTTTGCAATTGTTCCTAAATTAGCTTTTATTGGGGTTTTAATTCGTTTATTTTTTGAGATTTTTGTTAATATGTCGTATTTTTTTGAAATATTTTTTTATATTATTTCATTTTTTTCTATGTTAATAGGTTCATTATCAGCATTACAACAAAAAAAAATAAAGAGATTATTAGCTTATAGTTCAATAAGTCACATAGGTTTTATTTTAATGGGTTTTACTTCAAATTTATTAAATAATATACCATTTATTTTATTATACATTATTATTTATATTATAACAAGTATTAATTTATGGACTTCTTATTTATCCTTAAATATAAATCATAAACCAATTAAATATTTAACAGATTTATCAAATATTCATAGTTTAAATAAATTAATAGCAATTATTTTAATTATAAATATTTTTTCATTAGCAGGTATCCCTCCATTAGCTGGATTTTTTTCAAAATTATTTATATTTTTTTCAGCTCTAAAAAATAACTATTTTAGTTTAGTTTTTTTTGGTATTTTTATAAGTATTATAAGTTCTTTTTATTATTTAAAAATAATAAAAATTATTTATTTTGAAAAAATAATTAGAAAAATATATATTTCACAAATAAATAAAATACAAAGTATAATATTATTAATTAATACTCAATTTATTTTGTTTTTATTTGTTTTTCCTAATATTATATTAGTAAATTTAAATAAAATTTATTTATATTTATTAATATAATATTTTGTTTGGATAGCTCAGTTGGTTAGAGTAAAAGACTGAAAATCTTTGTGTCGGTGGTTCAAATCCACCTCCAGACAATTTTATTATAAAATATGTACCTTTTAAGAATCAGTTTTAAATCATTTCAAAAAATAAATCAACTTAAACAAAAGTTAATAAAATTAAAAAAAATTAATAAATTTAAAAATATCAAAATATGTGGAATATTTCAAATAAAAAATAAAAATAAAATTTTTACTTTATTAAAATCACCACATGTAAATAAAAAATCACGTGAACATTTTATTTATAAAGAATATTTACCTAAAATAGATATAAAATTTAAAAATATTTTTCAATTATTAAATTTTTTAATTTTAATTAAAAAATTTTTATCTGAAAATTTTTTAATAAATCTTAAAATTATAAAAAAAAATTAAAACTATGCTTATAGCTTAATTGGATAAAGCTTTAGATTGCGGATCTATAAAATGAAAGTTCGAGTCTTTCTAAGCATATATATTTTGAAGTATAGCCAAGTGGTAAGGCCTCCGTTTTTGGTACGGACAATCAAAGGTTCGAATCCTTTTACTTCAAAAGGGCCTATAACTCAGTTGGTTAGAGTATACGCCTGATAAGTGTAAAGTCAGTAGTTCAAATCTACTTAGGCCCAAAGAATAATTAGCTCAATTGGTAGAGTATTTCGTTTACACCGAAAATGTTAGCGGTTCGAGTCCGTTATTATTCAATAATAAAATTATATGTCATCAACAATTAATCAATTATTTTTAAAAAAACAAAAACGTTTAGAAAAAAAAAAAAGAAATAAAAGTCCAGCGTTAAAACAATGTCCTCAACGTAAAGGTATTTGTTTACGAGTTTATAAGACTACGCCTAAAAAACCTAATTCAGCTATGCGTAAAGTAGCAAAAGTACATTTATCCAGTCGATATACTATAATTACTTATATACCAGGTATTGGTCATACTTTACAAGAACATTCTATTATTTTAGTAAGAGGTGGTAGAGTAAAAGATTTACCTGGAGTAAAATATCATGCAATTCGAGGTAAATTTGATTTATTAGGTATTTATTCACGAAAAACGTCAAGATCAAAATATGGAACTAAAATACGAAGAGTATAAAATAAAAAAATTATTTATTAATATGTTATTAAAAAAGGGTAAAAAAACTTGTTCTGAAAACATATTTAAAAATATTTTAATTAAATTAAAACAAAATACAAAACAAAAACCAAATTTTATTTTATTTAAATCAATTGATAATTTATTACCAAAATTAAAAGCAATAAGTATACCTAATAAAAAAAGAAATAAAAAAAAAAAAAAAAAAGATAGATATTTTTTAATGCTTCTAGATGAAGATAAACAAATCAAAAAATCAGTATCGTGGTTAATTTCAAATTCAAATTTAAAAACTATCACAACTGAAATTATCCAAACTTCAAAAAATAAAAGTAAAACAATTAATACAAAAAAACAATATTATAAAAATATTAAAAAATTAAAATTTAATCTTGTTTTTGATTAAAAAAATTATTTATCATTAAATAATTAATTATTAAGAATTATTAAACTTTTATGAAAAATTATTATTACATTAATAAAAAAAATTTACAAATTGAAATAACAACGAATGATTCTAATATAGATAAATTTAAAAATGATTTAATTTTTTTAAAAACAATTACACAAAACACACAAAATACACAAAAACATCCATATCATTTAGTAGATCCGAGTCCCTGGCCTTTTATTATTTCGTTTGGATTATTTTTTTTAACTTTTGGTAGTGCGATGTATTTTCATGGTTATATCGGTAGTCATTTTTTAACTTTAACTGGATTTTTATTAGTTATTTTAACTATGTATACATGGTTTCGTGATATTGTTAGAGAAGCTGTATATGAAGGTCAACATACAAAACAAGTACAATTGGGATTAAGAAATGGTATGCTTTTATTTATTTTTAGTGAATTATTATTTTTTGTTAGTTTTTTTTGGGCATTTTTTCATTCAGCTTTAGCCCCAACACCTGAAATAGGTTCTTTATGGCCACCGTTAGGTATTGAAACTGTAAATGCTTGGGGTATACCTTTATTAAATACTATAATTTTATTATCATCTGGGGCTACAATTACATGGGCACATCATTCAATAGTTTTTGGTGATAGAAAAAATGCTATAATAAGTTTAATTATTACTATTTTATTAGCTTTTTTTTTTACATTAATTCAAGCTTATGAATATATTGAAAGTTCTTTTTCTATTTCTGATAGTATTTATGGTTCAACTTTTTTTTTAATAACAGGTTTTCATGGTATACATGTGATTGTAGGAACTATTTTTATTATTGTAAGTACTATTAGATTAATTAATCATCATTTTACAAAACAACATCATTTTGGTTTTGAAGCTGCTGCTTGGTATTGGCATTTTGTTGATGTTATTTGGTTATTTCTATTTGTAACTGTGTATTGGTGGGGTGGTAATTAAAGAATTAATATGTTTAGTCCTTTAGAACAATTTGAGATTTTACCTATTTTTCAAATACCTTTTGTATTTACTAATGCTTCTTTAATTTTATTAATCAGTTTAGTTTATTTATATGTTTTTTTGTTTATAAAAACTAAATTTGTTCCAACACGTTTTCAACAAATTTTTGAAATGATTTTTAATATTACTATAGAATTAACTTATTCAAGTATAGGAAAAGAGGGTAAAAATTTTATTTCTTTAATTTTTGTGGTATTTTTTTTTATTTTATTATGTAATTTAATTGGAATGATTCCTTATAGTTTTACAATAACTAGTCATTTAATTATTACCTTTACTTTAGCATTAACAATTTATTTAGGATTTAATTTAATTGGTATTAAAAAACATAAATTAAATTTTTTAAATTTATTATTACCTAGTGGTGCAAGTATAGCATTAGTTCCTATTTTAGTTCCTATTGAATTAGTTTCATATATTTTTCGTGTAATTAGTTTACCTGTAAGGTTATTTGCGAATATGATGGCTGGACATACATTATTAAAGGTTATAGCTGGTTTTGCGTGGACTATGTTAAATGTAAATAGTTTTATTTTTATAGCTCATTTTATTCCTTTAATTATTATAGTATTATTAGTTGGTTTAGAAATTGCAGTTGCTTTAATCCAAGCGTATGTTTTTACTATTTTAACTTGTATGTATATAAATGATGCATTAAATTTACATTAAATTCTACTAGAATGGAAAAATAGCTTAGTTGGTTAGAGTAATAGCTTGTCACGCTATAAGTCGCGGGTTCGAATCCCGTTTTTTCCGTTAAATTCTGTTTTTTACAAATATGTTATTAAATTATTCGAATATTTTTATTTTTTTAATATTAAGTTTATTTTTATCAATTTTAATTTTCATTTTATCTTTTAGTTTAATTAAACAAAAAGATGACTTAGAAAAATTAACAGCTTATGAGTGTGGATTTAATCCTTATGATGATGCTAGAAAAGTTTTTGATGTAAAATTTTATTTAGTAGGTATTCTTTTTATTATTTTTGATTTAGAAGCTGTTTTTGTTTTTCCTTGGGTTTTAACTTTAAGTTCTAATTTTTCATGGGGTTTTTGGACTATGATTGAATTTTTAGTTGAATTAGTTATAGGTTTTATTTATATTTGGTGTAGTGATGCTTTAGAATGGTAATATAATATTATTCTAAAAAATATATAATAAAATTTATTGTTTTTATTAAGTTTAAATTTATTTTAACCTTAATTTTATTTATTTTTATATTCTTTATTAAAATAATAGTTATATATTTTATACTATTTCAACTATAAAATTATCAATAAGAGAATTTATCTATTTTGAAAATGATTTTATAAGTTTTGTTTCCCCATTTTTGATAAACTATTAATTATCAATGTTTCAACACCTTTTGTTTTAAATCATTCTAATAATCTATATGGAATATTAAAATTTTCAATTGGTAAATAGATTTTTCTTCATATTTTTGTATTATTTTATCAAAATTTTAATTTATCAATTTTTTCTAATTGTTTTAAAATATTACTACCACCTTTTTTTGTCATATTAAAATATTGGATTTTTTATTAAATAATTTTTTATTTCATTTATTCCAGTTTTTTCATGTAATTTTATTAAAAATTATTTAAAATCTAAATAAAATTCGCTATCAATTGAATAATTTTTTCTTGATTTATTAATAATGATTCATAATCATTTTCTAAACCAATAAATTCTCTTATTGATAATTTTATGTATTTTAATATGCTCATAATAATGTTATTGTTATATATCTTAAAAACGATACAAAAAGCCTATTTTTATTTTTTTAATAAAAAAAATGTGTTATAATGATATTAAAAAAGTTTAAAAAAAAGTAGATTTTTAAGCATTTCATTAAAAAAAATTATTTATTAAAAATAGGGAATTATTTATTATTAAATAAATAATTATTACGCTTAAAAATCTGCTTTTTATTCTTAAAAAATCAAAATTATACACGATAACAGAACAGGTTTAGTAGTTATTGTGTATTTTATTTATATCCTTTTAATTTATTAAATTAGGATTAAAACTAGTTTGATTGTGATTCAATAAATTTTGGTGAGTTTTTAATTCCGCAAATTTTTTAATTGATTTAAATCTTTTTCGATAAATCTGTTTTTTAAATCTCCAAATAATTATTATAATTAGTATTATTTTTAATATTTATTTAAAAAATAAATTTTGATGAAATTGATTTTGGAATATATATATTATTTATATATATTCTTAATTTATCGAATTAATTTATTTACACCATCTTTTGGATAATCTTATAATTTATAATCTATTAGTTGTAATAGTTCTTGGAATTAATGCTGTTGGTGTTGTAATAATTCCATATAAAATTTTAATTGATTTACCACTTGATGAATTACTATATTTAATGTTTCTAACCATGATAATGCTTCTATATCCATACTATTAATTAAAATATCTTTATGAAATGATGAATCATATTTTTAAAATCATTAATCTCACTAACTTCTAAATAATTATTGTATAAAGTAATTTGTGTATCTAAAATAGAAAATATTTGATTTGTATTATAAACAACTATTGATTTTCTTATATTTTAAATCACATCTTTTTCTAAGAACTAATCCACTTATGTCTAAATTGGATATTCTATAAAAGAAAATATCTCACTCGATATAAATTTTATATTTTCGTTATTTATTATTTTAATTATTTGCCGATCTAATTAATAAATCCTGTAAAAAAAATTTTTATTTAATATTTGATTTAAACGATTTGCAATTAAAAAGAAGAATTGTCATTTATATTTTCATAATTTATTTTTTTTTATATTTTATTTTATATTATTATAGTAAAAATCGTAATATATCCGGTTTAAGTTAGTATAAAAAACCCAATTATATATTAGAATATATAAAATTTGATGGGTTTTTTGGTTATTTTATAAAAATTAATTGTGAATATATTAAAAATAAAAATAAGATAAAAAATTATGAATATATTAAAATATATAAAATTATCAATAAGAGAATTTATTGGTCTAGAAAATGATTATGAGTCATTATTAACAAATCAAGAAAAAATTATTCAGTCATTGGAAAAATTAGAAAATATAGAAGTTGAAACTCAACAACAAAATTTATATGATTATTTAACATTAAAAAATTTAATATGTTTTTTAATATTATTAAGCTTCGTAGGAGGTGGTTTTTGGTTATATAATACTAGTTTTTTTAATGATTCAATATTAGAATCTATTAAATCTTTAGGTAATTTATCAAAGGATTTACAGAAATTAGATCAACATGGTATTTTAGAAGCTTTAAAAAAATTAAATGAAAATTCAGTTCATTTATCTAAAAAAGAAATTAAATTCTTAATAGAAATTAAAAATTTATTATTAAAAAAAGGAATTAATGAAAATAAATCTTTAGATAGACCTATTTCTGAGATTTTAGATAATAAACAATTAGAATGGGGGAATTATCAAGATTAAAATAAATAATATATGACAATAATAAGAACCGAAACAGTAACACAATTACCAACATCAAATGAATTAAGAATAATATTAAGACCAACAACATTAAATGTAAGAGAAAATTTTCGTAATAGATTAGAAAATCAAATAAATGAATCTCAAATAAATAGATTACCCTATTTAAATAGAATTGAAGATATTCAATTAATAGATAATGAAACTATTAGAGAAATAAATAATTCAACAAGTTCAGAAAGAAGAATTGAATTTATGGAAAGTATAATAAATCATGAAAATATAAATAATAATTCATATTTTTTAATATCAAATAGTACAAATCAAGTAAGAACTTATTTACATGATTTATTAATAAGATCTGCTTCAAATATGAATATAAATGAAGAGGATTTATATAGAGTAGGAAATATATTTTTATATACTATTGCAAATATGAATGAAGAAGGCTTATTTATAAGAGATATTATTCAACATTTAAGACAAAATATGATTATGTATAATACAGATCAAATTATTAATATTTTACAAAATCATATACCTATATATAATAATTATTTAGATACAATTCGTTTAGCTACTGATGAACAATTAGAAGAAAGAATTCAAGAATTTAATCAACAAGTTGATGAACAAATTATAAGAAATCGTCGAAGAGTTCTTTATGCAGGATTAGGTTTAGTAGGTTCAATGACATTAACTTCAATAGGATTTCCACCGTTAGGTGGTGTAATTGCAAGAGCTGTAGCAAGTACAACAAATAATTCATTAAATTCAAATGAAGTAATTCGTTTACGTAATATTTGGGATGCATCATTAAAAAAATTATTAGATATTATTAAAAAATAATATTTAATATTTTAATTTATATTAATTAAAATAAAATAAATGAAAGATAAAATTAAAACTAGAAAAGTATGTAATATAATTTTGATTGAAAAATTCTAAAATAATTAAAAAAATAAAAATTTGATTATTTTATTAATTAATAAAGTAATCAATGTTTAAAAATATAAATTTTTATATTCTCTAAGAAAGAAATATAAAATTTTATATTTTTTAAACTTAATTAATTTTGTATATATTAAAATTAAAATAATAAATTTTAACAAATATTAATATTATGACAATGACAATGATAAATAATCAATTTACTTTTTTAGATGTAGCAGAACCTTGGCAATTAGGTTTTCAAGACCCAGCAACTCCAGTTATGGAAGGTATTATTAACTTTCACCATGATTTAATGTTTTTTTTAATTATTGTTACTGTATTTGTATGTTGGATGTTATTTAGAGTTATTACTCTTTTTAATGAAAAAAAAAATAAAATACCAGCAACTGTAGTACATGGAGCTACTATTGAAATTATTTGGACTTCAATACCAGCTTTAATTTTATTAATGGTTGCAATACCGTCTTTTGCTTTATTATATTCAATGGATGAAGTTATTGACCCTATTATTACTTTAAAAGTAATTGGAAATCAATGGTATTGGAGTTATGAATATTCCGATAATTTAGAATTTTCTGATGAACCTTTAATTTTTGATAGTTATATGGTACAAGAAGAGGATTTAGCTATAGGTCAATTGAGACTTTTAGAAGTAGATAATCGTGTAATAGTGCCAACTAATAGTCATATTAGAGTATTAATTACTGCATCGGATGTTTTACATTCATGGGCTATTCCTTCATTAGGTATAAAATTAGATGCATGTCCGGGACGTTTAAATCAAACATCAATGTTTATTAAAAGAGAAGGTGTTTTTTATGGACAATGCAGTGAAATTTGTGGTGTAAATCATGCATTTATGCCTATTGTTGTAGAAGCTGTTTCATTAGAAGATTATTTAACTTGGTTAAAAAATAAAATCAATTTTGATTTTAATATTTAATTAAATATTTTTATGGTATTTAAAATTATAAGTATAATTTTTTTAATATTATTATTATTTACAGATCTTAAAAAGATTATAAATAAAATTAAACAATTTTTTAATAAATAAAAATTAAAAACCAACGTTTTTTAATAACAAAAATCTTTATAATTTTGCTTTTAAGTAAATTAAATTTATAAAAAAAAATGAATTTTAACAATATAAATATAAATATAAAAAATTGGTCAACAAGATGGCTTTTTTCAACAAATCATAAAGATATTGGTACTTTATATTTAATTTTTAGTGCTTTTGCGGGTATTATAGGTACAACACTTTCGATGTTAATTCGAATTGAGTTATCACAACCAGGTAATCAAATTTTTATGGGAAATCACCAATTATATAATGTTGTTGTAACGGCTCATGCTTTTATTATGGTTTTTTTTTTAGTTATGCCTGCTTTAATTGGTGGTTTTGGTAATTGGTTTGTTCCGTTAATGATTGGTGCACCTGATATGGCTTTTCCTCGTATGAATAATATAAGTTTTTGGTTATTACCCCCAGCTTTATTATTATTAGTTTCATCAGCGATTGTTGAATCCGGTGCAGGTACAGGTTGGACTGTTTATCCACCTTTATCTAGTGTACAAGCTCACTCAGGACCTTCGGTAGATTTAGCTATTTTTAGTTTACATTTGACAGGGATTTCTTCTTTATTGGGTGCTATTAATTTTATTTCAACTATTTATAATATGCGAGCTCCTGGTTTAAGTTTTCATAGACTACCTTTATTTGTTTGGTCTATTTTAATTACAGCTTTTCTTTTATTATTAACTTTACCTGTATTAGCTGGCGCCATTACTATGTTATTAACTGATAGAAATTTAAATACATCATTTTATGATCCTTCAGGTGGTGGTGATCCAGTACTATATCAACACTTATTTTGGTTTTTTGGACATCCAGAGGTTTATGTTTTAATTTTACCAGCTTTTGGTATTATTAGTCAAGTTTCTGCGTATTTTGCAAAAAAAAATGTATTTGGTTATTTAGGTATGGTTTATGCTATGTTATCTATAGGTTTATTAGGTTCAATTGTATGGGCACATCATATGTTTACAGTGGGTTTAGATGTTGATACAAGAGCTTATTTTTCTGCTGCTACTATGATTATTGCTGTACCTACAGGAATTAAAATATTTAGTTGGTTAGCTACATTATGGGGAGGTTCTTTAAAATTTGAAACACCTTTATTATTTGTTTTAGGTTTTATTTTATTATTTGTTATGGGTGGTGTTACTGGAGTAGTTATGTCTAATTCAGGCTTAGATATTGCCTTACATGATACATATTATATTGTGGGACATTTTCATTATGTATTATCTATGGGTGCCGTATTTGGTATATTTACAGGATTTTATTTTTGGATTGGAAAAATTTCAGGTCGTAGATATCCTGAAGCATTAGGTCAAATACATTTTTGGTTATTTTTTATCGGAGTAAATATTACTTTTTTTCCTATGCATTTTTTAGGTTTAGCTGGTATGCCTCGAAGAATTCCAGATTTTCCTGATGCAATGAGTGGTTGGAATGCTATTATTAGTTTTGGTTCTTATATATCATTTTTTTCAGCTCTTTTTTTTTTTTATATTGTATATATAACATTAATATACGGTGAAAAAATAAAAAATTAGTTTTATATTAATAATTTATATATATATATATAAATATATATATATATATAAATTATATTTATCTATTAAACATATAAATATTATTTAAATTTATATAATATAAATAAAAAACAAATTTATTTTTTATTTATATTATAACGTATTAAAAATGATTCAACTTTACCTAAAAATGGTATAACTATGATAAAAAATAAAAAATAATAAATCATACTTATAACACCAATTTCAGTATAAGGATATTCAACAGGACATTGACCAACCCAACCTAATAATAAAAAAGCTAAAATTAATAACCAATAAGCTATTTTAAAAATAGGTCTAAACGCTGTACTTCTAATTTCTGATGAATTTGTAAAAGGTATTGTTAATAAAATAATTAATGAACCAAACATTGCAATTACTCCACCAATTTTATTAGGAATAGATCTTAAAATCGCATAAAAAGGTAAAAAATACCATTCAGGAACAATATGCAAAGGTGTTTTCATAGGATTTGCTTCAATATAATTATCTGGATGACCTAACGTATTAGGATAATAAAAAATAAAAATAAAAAATACTAAAAATAAAATCATTAATCCAAATAAATCTTTAGTATAAAAATAAGGATAAAATGGTATATTTTCTGTTTTTAAAGGAATACCTAATGGATTATTAGAACCAACTTCATGTAATAAAATTAAATGTACTAGTACAGCACCTATAATTACAAAAGGAAAAGTAAAGTGTAAACTGAAAAATCGATTTAATGTTGGATTATCTACAGCAAAACCACCCCATAACCAATCAACAATATCTTTACCTATTAAAGGTATTGCAGAAAATAAGTTAGTAATAACAGTTGCACCCCAAAAACTCATTTGACCCCATGGTAAAACATAACCCATAAAAGCAGTAGCCATCATTAAAATAAATATAATAACACCTGAACACCATAAAGCTTCGCGGGGTGTAATATAAGAACCATAATATAAACCTCTAAAAATATGTATATATACAACAATAAAAAAAAATGAAGCACCATTTGCATGTATATAACGCATTAACCAACCATTATTTACATCTCTCATAATATGTTCTACACTGTTAAATGCTAAATCAATATGTGATGTATAATGCATTGCTAAAAAAATTCCAGTTAAAATTTGTATTACTAACATAATCCCGGCTAACGAACCAAACCCGTAAAAATAATTTAAATTAATAGGTGTAGGATAATCTATTAAATGATTATTAATAACAGCAAATAATGATTTTTTATTCCATCTCATAATATGAAATCAAAAAATTAACCAAAAAACAAAAATATTATACTATAGATTTGATTTATTTTTTATCCCAAGGATTATTAAATTCAAATAATCGATATTCTTGAGATAAATTAATAGGTTCATAAACTACGCTTTTTTTTAATTCATTATAAAAAACTTCTAAAAAACCACTTAAAGGAAAATCTTTACGTAAAGGATGTCCTTCAAAACCATAATCAGTTAAAATCCTTCTTAAATCTGGATGATTAAAAAAAAAAATTCCAAACATATCCCAAATTTCTCTTTCACACCAATTTGCAGCTTTATATATATTAATAATAGAATCTATTTGTTGTAATTCATTAATTTGAATTTTAATTTTTAAACGACTATTAAAACGAATACTTAGTAAATTATATATAATTTCAAAACGGTTTTCTTTATTAATATAATCTACAGCACAAATTTCAGATAAAACTTTAAACTGACTATTGGTATGATTTTTTAAAAAAAATAAAATAGGAATTAATTTATTTTTAGAAATATTAATACATAATTCATTTTTGTAGATTGTATAATTTATTATAGGTAAAATTTTTAATAAATATTGACTAAATTTTTTAAATACTGTCATAAAAAATAATAAGATAAAAATAAATAATTTTATATACTATTTTAAACATTTTATTTAATTAAATAAATATTTAAAATAGTATATATATATAATAAAAATTAATTTATTATATTACAGAATTTTAATTAAAAAGCAAATAAAATTAAAAAAGCCATCATTAAACAAAATAAAGCAATTGCTTCAGTTAATGCAAAACCTAAAATAGCGGTTCTCATTAATTCTTGTTGTAAAGAAGGATTTCTTGAAATACCTATAATTAAAGAACCAAAAACGTTACCAATACCTATACCGGCACCGATTAATCCTAAAGTTGCTAATCCTGCACCTAAAAATTTAGAAGCTTGTAATAACATAAATCTATTTTTACTCAATTTTTAAATTATTTAAAATATCTTAAAGAATATATTTTTATTAAAAATATTTTAATCATATTTAATTTAAATTAATTATTGTATCATTATTATCATATTTTTAATTTTAAAAAATATTATTTTATTTTAATAAAATAAAAAGTAAATATTAATTATATTATATGTATGTATTATTATTTATATTTAAAAAAATTATATAATTATAATTAATAAATATATAAATATAATTAATACTTTTTTATTATCCTTTTTTTTTAAATAAAATAAAAAATTCAATCCTTTAAGAATAACTTACAAATTAATATAAGAATGTTATATTATAAAAATTTAAATATTTGTTTTTTTAAAAATTATAATTAAATATTTATTTATAAAATATAAATAGAGTTTGATCCTGGCTCAGAATAAATGCTATCGGTATGCTTAACACATGCAAGTTGAATGTTTTAAAAACATAGCGAACGGGTGAGTAACACGTGAATTATCTACCTTTTAATTCAGCATAATTATTTTTATAAAAATACTGAATAAATCAAATTAAAGTTTTTATAACGTTAAAAGATGAGTTTACGTAAGATTATGGTAGTTGGTAGTTTAAAAGACTACCAAGCCTATTATCTTTAGCTGGTTTGAAAGAACGATCAGCCACGTTGGGACTGAGACACGGCCCAAACTTTTTTAAAGGCAGCAGTGGGGAATTTTGGACAATGAGCGGAAGCTTGATCCAGCAATACCGAGTGAGTGAGGAAGGCTAATTAGGTTGTAAAGCTCTTTCATTGAGGAGGAAAATGACAGTACTTAAAAAAGAAGTTCCGGCTAATACCCGTGCCAGCAGCCGCGGTAATACGGGAGGAGCGAGCATTATTCGGAATGATTAGGCGTAAAGGGTTTGTAGGTGGTTTTTTAAGTTGAAAAAAACAAATTAAAGCTCAACTTTATACCTTTTTTCAAAACTAATAAACTTGAGTATAAATAGAGGATAATGGAATTTCTATTGGAGTGATAAAATACGTTGATAATAGAAGGAAGATCTATGGCGAAGGCAATTATCTGGGTATATACTGACACTGAGAAACGAAAGCTTGGTTAGCGAACGGGATTAGATACCCCGGTAGTCCATGCTGTAAACGATGAGTGCTAATATTTAGAATTTTTAGATATAACAGCTAACGCGTTAAGCACTCCGCCTGAAAAGTATAATCGCAAGATTGAAATTCAAAGGAATTGACGGGAGTCTACACAAGCGGTGGAGCATGTGGTTTAATTCGATAATACGCGCAGAACCTTACCAACTCTTGCCAATTTATAGATAAAATTTTTATCTATAAAACAGGTGTTGCATGGCTGTCGTCAGCTCGTGTTGTGAAATGTTTGGTTAAATCCTTTAACGAGCGCAACCCTTGTTGTTAGTTGCTATTTTATTATAAAAAATAAAAGGACTTTAACAAGAAAATTAATGATAGGTTAATGGAAGGTGGGGATGACGTCAAGTCTTCATGGCCCTTATGAGTTGGGCTACACACGTGCTACAATGATAATTACAATGAGAGGCAATAATGATTAAGTTGGAGCAAATCTTTAAAAATTATCTTAGTTCAGATTAGGGGCTGAAACTCGCCCTTATGAAGTTGGAATCGCTAGTAATCGCAAAACAGCATGTTGCGGTGAATATGTTACTGGACTTTGTACACACCGCCCGTCACATCGGGGAAGTTAATTGTTTTTAAAGTAATTTTTAATTATTTAATAATTTTAAATAATTAGTTAATTAAATTAATTAATTTATAATTTTAATTAAACAAATTAAAATTCCTAGAAAGTGGTTAGTAACTTTGATGAAGTCGTAACAAGGTAGTTGTAGGGGAACCTGTGTCTGGAAGAGATCTTTAAAACATTCTTAAATTAATCTAAAAATTTTAGGAAAATAGTTTAATTGGTAAAATCATAGTCTCCAAAATTATTGTTATGGGTTCAAGTCCCATTTTTCCTGTTTGTTTTATGTTAAAAATTAAAATATTATAAATCAAAAAAATTTTATAAAATCTGAAATTAATTAAATTCAAGTTATAAAAATAAAATTTTATTTAAAATACTTTTTAAAAAAGGGAATTTAAATTTAGATTTATAATATTTTATATAATTAAATTAATATCAATATACTTTAATTTAAAAATATTATTTTATTTTTATATTATTTAGAGAAAGTAGGATTTGAACCTACGTAGAAATTAATTCAACAAATTTACAGTCTGCCGCTTTTAACCACTCAGCCATTTCTCCTTTATATTATATTAACTTTGTGATTAGTGGGACTTGAACCCACAATATTTACTTGGAAGATAAAAGATTTACCAATTAATCTATAATCACAAATAAAATAAAATTAAAATGTCAATTCTATTATTATCCCCATTAATTTTTTAAAATGGAAATACCAAATACTGCCTTTGGGTCCATCAATAAAGCAAAAAAAGGGATTTGAACCCTCAACATTAACCTTGGCAAGGTTATACTCTACCATTGAGTTATTTTTGCTAAAAAAATTAATTTATTAATTTTTTATTATAAAAAATGAATTTAATAACAAAAATAATTCAATATTATTTTTTACATTTGTATGTATTGATACATCTAGTGCAGGGATATTTTTAAATTTTAAAAATTCAGTTTTTAATTCAAAAAAATCTAGAATATTTTTAATTTTAAAATTTAAAATATTTTTATTTTTTAAATTAATGTTTATTTTCGTTAAATTTGGTAAAATAAAAATTAAAATTTTTTCTAAAAAAAAAAAAATATTATTTTTTCTTAAAGTTATTTTACAACCTATAATCGAATTTTTTTTAATTTTTAAAAAAATATTATTTTTTTTTGATTTAGTTATTATAGGTTTTTGATTTGTTATTAACTTTAAAAGTAAAATAATATTAATTAATTTTTTTTTTTCAATAGTTGAATTTTTAAAACCAATATTTAAACAAATTTTAGTTATTTTAGGAATTTTAAATATATTTTGTAAATTTAATTTGGTTAAAAGATTATATATAATAATATTTTTATAATGATTTTGTAAATTTTTTTCCATATATTTTTTATATAATATTAGACGATAATGATAATATTTTAAAATTTTTTTGTTTTCTAAATTCTGTAGTAATTGGACCAAATATACGTGTTCCTAAAGGTTTATTTTGATTATTTAAAATGATTATACAATTTTTATCAAATTTTATAGTATTACCAATTGTACTTTTTTTCGGATAAATTGTATGAATAATTAATGCTTTAAATAAATCACCTTTAATTATTTTAATTTTTTTTTTTTGATTTAAACGTAATTTTTTAGCTGAAATTAAAATTGTATCACCTATTTTTCCAACTTTTTTTTTATATATTTTTATACATTGTCCTATTTTTATACCACTATTATCATTTATTTTTAATTTAGTTTGAATTTGAATCATAAATTATTTTAATATTTATATTTGATGAGAGTAGGATTTGAACCTACATCTTCAGATTATGAGCCTGATAAGTTAACCTGTTACTCTATCTCATCTTATTAGTTAATTTCGGAAGAAAAGGATTTGAACCTTTGATCTTTTGTTCCCAAAACAAACGCATTAGCCAGACTATGCTATCTTCYGTTTAAAAATAATAATGTAATGATGGTAGRATTCGAACCTACAACATTAGGATTATGATTCCCATGCTCTACCATTAAACTACATCATTTTAGTTTATCCTTATTATAAATTTATTAATAAATAAAATAAGTCGAAGTGGGATTTGAACCCACGAGTTAATAAAATTAACTGATAGTTTAGCAAACTACTGCCTTAAACCAAACTAGGCTATTCGACCAAAACATAAAAACTTCTTTGATAGGATTTGAACCTATAACCTAATGGTTAACAGCCATTTGCTCTACCATTGAGCTACAAAGAAATAATTATATTTTTAAACTTTTAGTATTTTTAAGCTAAATATTTTACAATAAGTACACTTAAAACCTATCAATGTAATAATCTTTTACAGTTTTTTTATGAAAAAATTTTAAGAATGGTTTCTTACTTAGATGCTTTCAGTAATTATCCAAAATAAATTTAGCTACTCGGCGATGCTTTTCAACAACCGATACACCAGAGATTTACCTTTCTCGGTCCTCTCGTACTAGAGTTAGATTCTTTCATTTTTCAAAATATCTATAGAAGATAGGAACCAAACTGTCTCACGACGTTCTAAACCCAACTCACGTACCACTTTAATCGGCGAACAGCCGAACCCTTGGAACCTTCTTCAGCTCCAGGATGTGATGAGTCGACATCGAGGTGCCAAACGACTCCGTCGATAGGAGCTCTTAGGAGTCATTAGCCTGTTATCCCCGGAGTACCTTTTATCCGTTGAGCGATAATCTTTCCACAAAGAATTATCGGATCACTATGACCGACTTTCGTCCCTGTTTGATATGTCTATCTTACAGTCAAGCAAGCTTTTACCATTCCATTCTACAATTGATATTATTATCCAATTTGAGCTTACCTTTGTACACCTCCGTTACTCTTTAGGAGGTGACCGCCCCAGTCAAACTACCAATCATACACTGTTTATTTAACAAATATTAGTTATTTATTTTAATAAGAGTGGTATTTCAAAGACATCTAAACAATTTACTAGCGTAAAGGTTTCTACAATTACCACTTATACTACACGTATTAAATAAAATAACAATATAAAAATGTAGTAAAGGTTCACGGGGTCTTTCCGTCTAACTATAGAAAATCCGCATCTTCACGGATAATTCAAATTCACTGAGTCTATATTGGAGACAGCGGGGATGTCGTTACACCATTCATGCAGGTCGGAACTTACCCGACAAGGAATTTCGCTACCTTAGGACCGTCAGAGTTACGGCCGCCGTTTACTGGGACTTCCATTTAATGCGTAAACATCTCTTTTTAATCTTCCAGCACCGGGCAGGTGTCAGACCCTATACATCATGTTACCATTTAGCAGAGTCCTAAGTTTTTATTAAACAGTCGCAACCCCCTATTTTGTGACACCTAATTTTTAAATTATAGGTACTTTTTATCCCGAAGTTACAAAGTCATTTTGCCGAGTTCCTTCAATATAGTTCTCCCATTCACCTTAGTCTACTCGACCTATCTACCTGTGTCGGTTTAGGGTACGGTTTTTAATTAAAAAGTTATTTCCTGAAAAATTTAAAATTTTTGTCACTTTTTAAAAAAATTTAATTTAAAAATTATCCCATCAAAATTTGCTTTCGTCAAATCTTTCTTAGGGGCCGTTTCACTCTATGTAATACATTTGAACATAGAAACCCTTGGATTTACGGTGATAATGATTTATTATCATTATTTTTTGTTACTAATGCCAGCATTTTCTTTTCTGATATCTTCAATATATTTTACAATATATCTTTATTAACGTACAGAATGTTCCGCTACCGTTTTATTAAAAATAAAACTTGCCGCTTCGGTAAATTTCTTAAGTCTCGATACATTTTAGGCGCAAAAAAACTAGACCAATGAGCTATTACGCTTTCTTTAAAGGATGGCTGCTTCCAAGCCTACCTACTGGTTGTAATAATTTTTTTACTTCCTTTTTCACTTAGAATATTATTTAGAGACCTTAGCGATCAATCTGGGCTGTTTCCCTTTCGACATAAGACCTTAGCGCCTAATGTCTGTCTATTTAAATTACATTTTTTCGTATTCGGAGTTTCCAAGAATTCAGTAAGTTTTTATACCCCTTAGCTCAATGAGTGCTCTACCCCAAAAAAAGTTCTTTTAAATGCTCTACTTCAATAGATTTCGCGGAAAACCAGCTATCTCTGAGTTTGATTAGCCTTTCACTCCTAACCACAAATCATCCCCATATTTTGCCACATATGTGAGTTCGATCCTCCAAATAGTTTTACCTATTTTTCAATCTGTTCATGGTTAGATCACTCAGTTTCGGGTCTTATTTATATAACTATTGAAGCTTTTTAAAACTTGATTTCTCTATGCCTACTTTATTAAATTAAGCTTGCTATAAAAATAAACTTGCTGGCCCATTATGCAAAAGGTACATTGTTACTTTTTAAAAAAGTTTCAATTGATTATTAACATTAAGTTTCAGAATTATTTCAAACTCAAAAGTTCTTTTTCACCTTTCCTTTACAGTACTTGTTCACTATCGATCATTAATTTTTACAAGGTTTTGAGGGTGGTTCCCCAATATTCAAAAAAGATTACACATACCTCTTTTTACTATTATAAAAATAGTTATTATTTTACAGGACTTTCACCTTTTCAAGTAAATTTTTCAAAATTTTTCAAATAATATTTTTTTATTTTTATAAACCTAATTTCCATTTTCATTCGTCATTACTAACGGAATCTCGTTTGATTTTTTTAATAGTTACTTAGATATTTCACTTCACTATTTTTATAATTTTCACAAAGAAAAAGTTTTCTTTAGGAAATCTATATTTCAAAATAAAATATAATTTAATATAGCTTTTCGCATTTTTACGTCCTAAAAATAAAATTAATGCCAAGGCATTCACTTAATGCTTTTGTTATTTTAAATAAT